CGATTTAGAACAACAATCAGGAGAATATCAAGAAAACGTACCAGTAGATCACCAAATTCGTTCAAGAAAGGGCAAACGTGTAGTGATTTTTACTGCTAACCGAGAGAATAGTGATTCTAATCTTACGGATACTAATATGCCCGATCAAATAGACGAAGTGGCTTTGATACGTTATTCACAACAATCAGACTTTCGGAGGGGTATAATCAAAGGTTCTATGCGAGCTCAAAGGCGTAAAATAGTTATTTCAAAATTGTTTCAAGCAAACGTGCATTCCCCTCTTTTTTTTGAAAGACTACAAAAATTCCCTCTTTTTTCTTTTGATATCTCCGGATTGATTAAACCAATTTTTCGAAATTGGTTGGGTAAGGAAGAAGCATTCAAAATAGTAGAGTATACAAAAGAACAAACAAAAAGAGAAGAAAAAAAAGAAAAGAACAAAAGAAAGGAAAAAGTGCGAATAGAGATAGCAGAGGCCTGGGATAGCATTCCACTTGCGCAAGTAATAAGAGGTTGTATGTTACTAACTCAATCTATTTTTAGAAAAAGTATTCTATTACCCTTTTTAATAATTACAAAAAATATTGGACGTATACTCCTATTCCAACTTCCTGAATGGGCTGAGGATTTCCAGGAATGGAATAGAGAGATACATCTTAAATGTACCTATAACGGTGTTCCATTATCCGAAACAGAATTTCCAAAAAATTGGTTGACAGATGGTATTCAGATAAAAATATTGTTTCCTTTCTGTCTGAAACCTTGGCGCAAATCCAAACTACAATCCTCTCAGAAAGATCTAATGAAAAAGAAAAAAGAAAAAGATGATTTTTGTTTTTTAACAATTTGGGGAATGGAAGCGGAACTTCCTTTTGGTGCGCCCCGAAAACGTCCTTCTTTTTTTAAACCCATTTTTAAGGAATTCAAAAAACAAATTGCAAAATTTAAAAAGAAGTATTTTCGAGTTCTAACAGTTTTCAAAGAAAAAACAAAATTACTTCGAAAGGTTTCAAAAGAAATAAAAAAATGGGTTATCGGAGGTATTTTTTTTATAAAAAAAATAATAAAAGAACTTTCAAAAGTAAATCCAATTCTATTGTTTAGATTAAGAGAAGTAGAAGTATATAAATCGAGCGAACTTAAAGAAGAAAAAGATTCCATGATAAGCAATGAGATAATTCACGAATCATTTAGTCAAATTGCATCTCCGGCTTGGACAAATTCTCCATTGACAGAAAAAAAAACGAAGGATCTCGCTGATAGAACAAGTACAATCCGAAATCAAATAGAAAGAATCTCAAAAGAGAAAAAAAAAGTAACTCCAAGAATAAATAATCTTAGTCCTAACAAAACAAGTTATAATGCTAAAAGATTTGAAAAATGGCAAATATTAAAAAGAAGAAATGCTCGATTAATCTGTAAATTACCCTCCTTTTTAAAAATTTTCATTGAAAAAATCTATACAAATATATTTTTATCTATCATTAATATTCCCAGAATAAATACAGAACTTTTTCTTAAATTAACAAAAAAATTTGTTGATAAAAAATTTGTTGATAAATTGATTTACAATAATGAAAGAAAACAAGCAAAAATTAATACAAAAAAGAAAACTCCAATTTCGTTTATTTCGGCTATAAAAAAGCCACTTGATAAGATTAGTAATATTAAAGAAAATTCACGTATTTTTTATGACTTATCCTACATGTCACAAGCATATGTATTTTACAAATTATCACAAATCCAAATTAGTAACCCGGTAAGATCTGTTGGTCAATATCAAAGAATACCCCCTTTTCTTAAGTCTAAAATAAAGGATTCTTTTGAAAGACAAGGAATGGTTCATTCGAAATTAGCAAATAAGAAACTTCCGGGCTATGAAACGAATCAATGGAAAAACTGGTTAAAAGGGCATTTTCAATATCATTTATCTCAGATCAGATGGTCTAAATTAATACCAGAAAAATGGCGAAATAGAGTTCGCCAGCGTTGTATAGGCAAAAAGGAAAATCAGCATTCATACGAAAAAGACCTATTAGTTGGTTCCAAAAAACAACCTGAAGTAAATTTATTATCTAATGAAAAAGATAATTTTCGAAAATACTATAGATATAATCTTTTATCATATAAATTTATTAATTATGAAAATAAAACGGAATGCTTTTTTTATAGACCTCCCTTTCAAGCAAATAAGAAGCAAGAAATTTCTTATACTTATAACAGGTCTAAAAAAGACCTTTTTGATATACGGAGGAACATCCCTTTTCCAAATGATCTAAGGCAGGTTGATATTCCATATATGGAAAAACCGGCTGATAGAAAATATTTTGATTGGAAAATTTTCAATTTTTATCTTAGACAAAAAGTCGATTCTCAAATAATTTCTAAAAAAAATCTTTTTTATCTTATGATTCCAGAAACCAATTCACCAAATTCCCACAAAGGGTTTTTTGATTGGATGGGAATGAATGAAAAAATGCTAAAGCGCCCTATATCAAATCTGGAATTTTGGCTCTTCCCGGAATTTGTGCTACTTTATAAGGCATATAAAATGAAACCTTGGTTTATACCAAGCAAATTACTTCTTTTAAATAGTAGTAAAAATATTAATGAAAAGAAAAAGATAAATTTGTTGATAGCATCGAATAAAAAGCCTCGAAATGAAGAAGAAAAAGAACCCATAAGCCAAGGAGATCGCGGATCTGTTTTCTCACAACAAAAAGATATTGAAGAAAATTATGCAAGCTCGGACATGAAAAAGGGGAAAAAGAAAAAACAATACAAAAGCAATACAGAAGCAGAACTAGATTTCTTCCTGAAACATTATTTGCTTTTTCAATTGAGATGGGACGCAACTTTGAATCAAAGAATGATCAATAATATCAAGATCTATTGTCTCCTGCTTAGACTGATAGATCCAAGAAAAATTACTATATCTTCCATTCAAAAGAGAGAAATGAGTTTGGATATAATGTTGATTCAAAAGAATTTAACTCTCTCAGAATTGATGAAGAAAGGAGTATTGATTGTAGAACCACTTCGTCTGTCTGGCAAAAAAGACGGACAATTTATTATGTACCAAACCATAGGTATTTCGTTGCTTCATAAGAGTAAGCATCAAATTAATCAAAAATATCAAGAGCAAAGATATGTTTCTAAGAAAAATTTGGATGAGACTATTTTACCACATCAAAGAATAACCGAAAATAGAGACAAAAAGCATTTTGATTTACTTGTTCCGGAAAATATTTTATCGTTTAAACGTCGTAGAAAAGTGAGAATTCTAATTTGTTTCAATTCAAAGAATATAAATTATATAGATAGAAATCTAGTATTTTGGAATGAAAAGAACGTAACAAACAGCAGCCAAGTTTCACATGACAATAACCATCTTGATAGAGAGAAAAATCAATTAATGAAATTAAAGCTCTTTCTTTGGCCTAATTATCGATTAGAAGATTTAGCTTGTATGAATCGTTATTGGTTTGATACCAATAATGGCAGTCGTTTCAGTATGTTAAGAATACATCTGTATCCGCGATTGAAATTCTGTGAATAATACACTTTTTCTATATATCCTATAAATATAATTTATAGGGTATATGAAAGTAAACAAATATACAGATCACGTGCTTTTCTTGTCTCACATCTCATTCTAGTATCCAATATGAAATGACTATGAATAATATCTCAATTAGATCTCGAAATGAATTAACAGAAACTTCTGAATTTTAGGTCTAAATTCTTCGATGCGAAAATGTACCAATCGTTTTCTATTCCTATCTAAATCGAATTTGAAATTGGATTGATTGGTTTGAATTCATAAAATTAGGAGTTATTTGGATTAAATTATTGTATATACCACATAAAAATTAATAGCATTATTATTACTGATCGGTAAAATCCATATCTGTACAAGGAAAAAGGGGAATTTTTTTATGGTCAAAAGTTCAGTAATTTCGATTATTTCTCAAAAAGAAAACGAAGAAAATAGGGGGTCTGTTGAATTTCAAGTATTCAGTTTCACCACTAAGATAAGGAGACTTACTTCACATTTAGAATTGCACAAAAAAGACTTTTCATCTCAGAGAGGTTTGCGGAAAATTTTGGGAAAACGTCAACGACTACTAGCCTATTTGTCAAAAAGAAGTAGAGGGCGCTATAAAGAATTAATTGATGAGTTGGATATTCGAGAAATAAAAACTCGTTAACTTGAAGCATGATACCATTTGATGAGCCTAGTCGTTTAAATTTCAATGAACTTCTTTTTACTTTCAGAAATGCATGGAAGACTGACTCGGGAAAAACTTATGATTACACCAATTACAAGAAACGACCTTATGATAGTGAATATGGGGCCTCACCACCCATCAATGCATGGTGTTCTTCGACTGATCGTTACTCTCGATGGTGAAGATGTTATTGACTGTGAACCTATATTAGGTTATTTACATAGAGGAATGGAGAAAATTGCGGAAAATCGAACAATTATACAATATTTGCCTTATGTAACACGTTGGGATTATTTAGCTACCATGTTTACAGAAGCAATAACCGTAAATGGACCTGAACAGCTAGGCAATATTCAAGTACCTAAGAGGGCTAGCTATATTAGAGCTATTTTGCTGGAGTTGAGTCGTATCGCTTCCCATTTGTTATGGCTTGGCCCTTTTATGGCAGATATTGGGGCACAGACCCCCTTTTTCTATATTTTTCGAGAACGAGAATTGATATATGACCTATTCGAAGCTGCTACCGGTATGCGCATGATGCATAATTATTTTCGTATCGGAGGGGTCGCTGCTGATCTACCTTATGGCTGGATAGATAAATGTTTGGATTTTTGCGATTATTTTTTAACTGGGGTTGCTGAATATCAAAAGCTTATTACACGAAATCCTATTTTTTTAAAACGAGTTGAAGGCATAGGTATTATTGGCGGAGAAGAAGCACTAAATTGGGGTTTATCGGGGCCAATGCTACGAGCTTCCGGAATACAATGGGATCTTCGTAAAGTTGATCATTATGAGTGTTATGACGAATTTGATTGGGAGATTCAATGGCAAAAAGAAGGGGATTCATTAGCTCGTTATTTAGTACGAATCAGTGAAATGACAGAATCCATAAAAATAATCCAACAAGCCTTGGAAGGAATTCCAGGGGGGCCCTATGAGAATTTAGAAAGCCGGCGCTTTGGTAGAATAAAAGACCCTGAATGGAATGATTTTGAATATCGATTTATTAGTAAAAAGCCTTCGCCCACTTTTGAATTGTCCAAGCAAGAACTTTATGTAAGAGTCGAAGCACCAAAAGGAGAATTGGGAATTTTTCTGATCGGAGATCAGAGTGTTTTTCCTTGGAGATGGAAAATCCGACCGCCGGGGTTTATCAACTTGCAAATTCTTCCGCAGTTAGTTAAAAGAATGAAATTGGCTGATATTATGACGATACTAGGTAGTATAGATATCATTATGGGAGAAGTTGATCGTTGAAATGATAATTGATATAATAGAAATAGAAGCTATCCATTCTTTTTCCAGATTGGAATCCTTAAAAGAAGTTTATGGGATCATATGGATGCTTGTCCCTATTTTCATTCTTGTATTAGGAATCACACTGGGTGTTCTAGTAATTGTTTGGTTAGAAAGAGAAATATCCGCAGGGATACAGCAACGTATTGGCCCCGAATACGCGGGGCCTTTGGGAATTCTTCAAGCTTTAGCTGATGGTACAAAACTACTTTTCAAAGAAAATCTTCTTCCATCTAGAGGAGATACTCGTTTATTCAGTATTGGTCCATCCATAGCAGTCATATCCATTTTACTAAGTTATTCAATAATTCCTTTTAGCTATCGCTTTATTCTAGCTGATCTTAGTATTGGTGTTTTTTTATGGATCGCCATTTCAAGTCTTGCTCCCGTTGGATTGCTTATGTCAGGATATGGATCAAACAATAAATATTCCTTTTTAGGTGGATTAAGGGCTGCTGCTCAATCAATTAGTTATGAAATACCATTAACTCTATGTGTATTATCAATATCTCTACGTGTGATTCGGTGAGACATAAAAATTCCCCCATTTCTTTTCTTTCTAACAAGAAAGTCAAATGATTTGAATATTGATTTTTTTATTCATCATTGGGTTCATGAATTAAACCAGATAGTTATATGAGTGAAATAAAACGGCTTACAAATTTGCTGTTAAAAGAATGAAATCTCATTTCCTATGTACAAGAATTAAGTGAAAGTAAACATAAGCAGTCAAGGCTGTTTACCCCAAGATTGGCTGATTAGTCATCGCGGCTTGAAGCGGGTTTAAAAGATCAATTGTATGGGTTTTTCTATACTATTTCCATAGCATAGATGTATTATCCTAATGAAAGATTAAAAAAAACGAGTGGATGGTTAGGAAGACCAAGATACACAAAGGGTTAGTAATGGAGATTCTGAAAATTATCCAATAGGATATTTTTGTTATAGAAAAATAATTCGAATTGGGGCTTTAAGTTGGTAGAAATTATTAAGAAGTACTCCCCATGATTTCGACCCAGAGTATGTTCCTGTCCACCGATTAAGTAAATAACTATCAAAACGAAGAAATCTTTTACTTTTGATAATGTGAATAATACCTCTTTTCTGAGAAAGGAGAATAGGAACGAAATCAAATTCTTGTTATGTAATACCTAAATTTTTTTTCGTAATCGAAAATGAGAAATTGAAATATCTATGTGATATTCCTCTAAAAAGTCTTTTTTTTTCATTCAAGGATAAAGTTTTTAATCAAAAAAGAAAAATGACAATTCTTAAAATATGAGATCAATTCAGAAGCACTTTTTTATTATAATTAGAAATATAGCAGACAGAATTCCATTAGTCTAATTCTAAGCCTTAGGATAAGAGTTTTATTCTCTATCGATCCTACAAACACATCAAGAAAAATAATGTTGAAAGGTTCTTAGATTGATTTGTGACCTATGAGGAGCCGTATGAGGTGAAAATCTCATGTACGGTTCTGTAATAGCGATGAAAGCAGTGATGTTATTGTCGACTATGATTATCTAACAGTTTAAGTACAGTTGATATAGTTGAAACACAATCCAAATATGGTTTTTGGGGATGGAATTTGTGGCGTCAACCTATAGGGTTTATCATTTTTCTAATTTCTTCTCTAGCCGAGTGTGAGAGATTACCTTTTGATTTACCAGAAGCAGAAGAAGAATTAGTAGCTGGTTATCAAACCGAATATTCAGGTATAAAATTTGGATTATTTTATGTTGCTTCGTATCTAAATCTACTAATTTCTTCATTATTTGTAACAGTTCTTTACTTGGGGGGGTGGAATCTTTCTATTCCAAACCTATTTGGTCCTGAGTTATTTGACATAAATCAAAGAGGGAAAGTTTTTGGAACAATAATAGGTATCTTTATTACACTGGCTAAAACTTATTTGTTCTTATTCATTTCTATTGCAACAAGATGGACTTTACCAAGACTGAGAATGGACCAACTATTAAATCTTGGATGGAAATTTCTTTTACCTATTTCTTTAGGTAATCTATTATTAACGACTTCGTTCCAACTTCTTTCACTGTAAAGGAATAGAATATTATATTCTTCATAACTTGTCTCAAACAAGAGAAAGAAACGAGTAAATTTATTTATAGATATTCCGACATGTTCCCTATGCTAACTCGGTTCTTGAACTCTGGTCAACAAACAATACGAGCTGCCAGGTACATTGGTCAAGGTTTCGTGATTACCTTGTCCCATGCGAATCGTTTACCTGTAACTATTCAATACCCCTACGAAAAATTGATTACATCAGAACGTTTCCGAGGCCGAATCCACTTTGAATTTGATAAATGCATTGCTTGTGAAGTATGTGTTCGTGTATGTCCTATAGATTTACCCGTTGTAGATTGGAAATTGCAAACAGATATTCGAAAGAAACGATTACTTAATTACAGTATTGATTTTGGGATTTGTATATTTTGTGGTAATTGTGTTGAGTATTGTCCAACAAATTGTTTATCAATGTCCGAAGAATATGAGCTTTCTACTTATAATCGTCATGAATTGAATTATAATCAAATTGCTTTAGGCCGGTTACCGGTATCAATAATTGAAGACTACACAATTCGAACAATTTCTTCGAATTTACCTCAACTCAACAATGTATAAAACTCTCGATTCACAAAACATTCACAAAACATTTACAAATTCAAAAAAAAGCTTTTGAAATTTTTTGGAGTTAAAGGAATGAGGTTTTTGCTTGGTCAATACAAAAGAACGGTTGGTTGGTGAGGGTCGTGGCTTGATTTTCATTTAAAATGGGTTTCTATTTCTATTCGAATAATGTAATGATTTAATAATAGAAAATATAAAGATAAAGTTTTAACCTTTGCTTTCGAAACTAAAAAAAGTAGTCCTGTATTTACATCAATCCAAATCATCCCCATTCATTCAAATTAAATTCAATTAAGAAGTATGTTAAAATAAAAAAAGGATAACTTCTTTTTTCCTGGTCAGGTCAACAAAGACATGAAATATTTCGATTTTTTTTAGAAAATCAAATGGATTTACCCGGACCAATACATGATTTTCTTTTAGTCTTTCTAGGATTGGGTCTTATATTAGGAAGTCTGGCAGTAGTATTACTTCCGAATCCAATTTATTCGGCCTTTTCGTTGGGATTGGTTCTTTTTTGTATATCTTTATTCTATATTCTATCGAACTCCTATTTTGTAGCGGCTGCGCAGCTTCTTATTTATGTAGGAGCTATAAATGTTTTAATAATTTTTGCTGTGATGTTTATGAATGGTTCAGAATATTACAAAGATTTTCATCTTTGGACCGTTGGGGATGGAGTTACTTCAATGATTTGTACAAGTCTTTTTATTTCACTAATTACTACTATTCCAGATACGGCCTGGTATGGGATCAGCTGGACTACAAAATCAAATCAGATTTTAGAGCAAGATTTGATAAGTAATAGCCAACAAATTGGAATTCATTTAGCAACGGATTTTTTTCTTCCATTTGAACTCATTTCAATAATCCTTTTAGTCGCTTTAATAGGTGCTATTTCTATAGCTCGTCAATAAGAAATCTTTAAAACAAGTAATTCAAATAGAATTAACTAACACAAAAGTTATAATTTGTTAATTTGAATTACTTTTTAAAAAATCGAATAGCAAAGGCTTTAGTTTTATATCGATCTATTACCAATCTATTTCCCCGTTTCATATTTGTTAGAATCGAATCTATTCAATTATTGTTCAGATTAAAACGCATCAAAATTGATAAGGAGTTGATTAATGATGCTCGAACATATACTTGTTTTGAGTGCCTATTTATTTTCTGTTGGTATCTATGGATTGATCACAAGTCGAAATATGGTTAGAGCCCTTATGTGCCTTGAACTTCTATTAAATTCAGTTAATATAAATTTTGTAACATTTTCTGATATTTTTGATAATCGTCAATTAAGAGGAGACATTTTTTCAATTTTTGTTATAACTATTGCAGCCGCTGAAGCAGCTATTGGACCGGCTATTGTTTCATCAATTTATCGTAACAGAAAATCAACTCGTATTAACCAATCAAACTTGTTGAATAAATAGTATTCATTGTATCAGTGGAAAATTGAATATTTAGAAATAAGTTCAAATTAATAGGTTTGAGACGGGTAAGGTATGATCGTGGTTGCAAAAACACAAGAAATCAAAGTATTTTGGTCCTTTTTCATAAAGAAATTCGGAAGTAAATTGATTATGATCACTCATTGATTCGTCCGGTATCTAACTTATAGGATTCATTTATAAGTTAGTTTACTAGACCGAAAATTTATGACGTTCAAAATGTATAGATCCAATGTCACATTCAGTAAAGATTTATGATACATGTATAGGATGTACCCAATGTGTCCGGGCGTGCCCCACCGATGTATTAGAAATGATACCTTGGGATGGATGTAAAGCTAAACAAATCGCTTCTGCCCCAAGGACCGAAGACTGCGTTGGTTGTAAGAGGTGTGAATCCGCGTGTCCAACAGATTTTTTGAGTGTTCGGGTTTATTTATGGCATGAAACAACTCGCAGTATGGGTCTAGCTTATTGATACATTCCATAAAACTCTACTTGAATCCATTTTTCTTTTTTTTACCGACAAAATCCGTGCTCAAAATAAAATTCAATTGAGCACGGATTTTTCTGGCCCAAGCGTATCTTGTCTTTACCACGAACCATTTTCCTTATTTAACAATAATTGTAGTTTTGCCAATATTTGCAGGTTGCTTCATTTTTTTTCTTCCACATAGGGGAAATAGAGTAATCCGCTGGTATACTATATGTATGTGTATCTTAGAGCTTCTTCTAACGACTTATGGATTTTGCTATCATTTTCAATCAGACGACCCATTAATCCAACTAATGGAGGATTATAAATGGATCCTTTTTTTGGATTTTCATTGGAGATTAGGAATAGATGGACTCTCTATAGGACCTATTTTACTAACGGGATTCATCACTACTTTAGCTACTTTAGCGGCTTGGCCGGTTACTCGAGATTCTCGACTATTTCATTTCCTCATGTTAGCAATGTACAGTGGACAAATAGGATTATTTTCTTCTCGAGATCTTTTACTTTTTTTTCTCATGTGGGAGTTAGAATTAATTCCCGTTTATCTACTTGTATCCATGTGGGGAGGAAAAAAACGTCTATATTCGGCTACAAAATTTATTTTGTACACGGCAGGGGGTTCTATTTTTCTTTTAATGGGAGTTCTGGGCGTCGGTTTATATAGTTCTACTGAACCAACATTAAATTTTGAAATATTGGCTAATCAGTCCTATCCTGTGGCCTTGGAAATATTATTTTATATTGGATTTTTTCTTGCTTTTGCTGTCAAATTACCAATCATACCCCTACATACATGGTTACCAGATACCCACGGAGAAGCGCATTATAGTACTTGTATGCTTCTAGCCGGAATCTTATTAAAAATGGGAGCGTATGGATTAGTTCGGATCAATATGGAATTATTTCCTCATGCTCATTCTCTATTTTCTCCTTGGTTGATAATAGTGGGCGCAATGCAAATAATCTATGCAGCTTCAACATCTCTGGGTCAACGGAATTTAAAAAAAAGAATAGCCTATTCCTCTGTATCTCATATGGGTTTTATAATTATAGGAATTGGTTCTATCACGGATATGGGGCTCAACGGAGCCCTTTTACAAATAATCTCTCATGGATTTATCGGTGCTGCACTTTTTTTCTTGGCCGGAACAACTTATGATAGAATACGTCTTCTTTATCTTGATGAAATGGGCGGAATAGCTATCCCAATGCCAAAAATGTTCACGATGTTCAGTAGTTTTTCGATGGCCTCCCTCGCATTACCAGGTATGAGTGGTTTTGTTGCCGAATTAATAGTCTTTTTTGGATTAGTTACTAGTCCAAAATATCTTTTAATGACAAAAATCCTAATTACTTTTGTAATGGCAATTGGAATGATATTAACCCCTATTTATTTATTATCTATGTTACGCCAGATGTTCTATGGATACAAGATATTTAACGGCCCAAACTCTTATTTTTTTGATTCTGGTCCGCGAGAGTTATTTCTTTCAATCTCTATTTTTTTACCCGTACTCGGTATTGGTATATACCCAGATTTCGTTCTTTCACTATCAGTTGAAAAGGTTGAAGTTATCCTATCTAATTCTTTTTATAGATCGTTTTTTTATTGATAAAAAAATGAAAAAACGATCTTATTGTTTACAAAAGGGTTCGTTGTACAATGAAAAAAAGAAGGCTTTTTCTTCTCTTGTGTTAAGTAAAAAAAAAATGAATTTGAACTAGAACTAGCGAGAGCCCCGTGACTTTGATTCGCGGGACTCTCGCTAGTTCACACAAAGTTATATTCATATGCGTTGTATACTTTTCTATTCCTATTGGTAAGTAGTAAGAACCCCGTTTTTTATTTAATTAGATGTTAATGTAAATGAACCATAACTATGTAATCCTATTCCTAATAGATTTACTCCAAAATAGCATATCCAAATTATAAGAAATCCAATAAACGCTACAATTGCTGAATTTGTACCCTTCAATTTTATATTTGTTTGAGTATGTAAATAAATTGCAAATATGATCCAAGTAATAAAGGCCCAAGTTTCTTTTGGGTCCCAACTCCAATAGGATCCCCATGCTTCGTTAGCCCATACTGCTCCAGAAAGAATTCCTATCGTTAAAAAGAGAAATCCTAGACTAATAACCCGATAACTCCAATAATCCAATTGTTGAATCAATTGCGATTTATAATAATTTATTGGAGAAAAAAAAGAAGTTTTTTGGAAAACATTTTTTCCTTCATTCATGTATTCGACTTTACCAAGTAAAAATGACTCATTTAAATTTAATAAACGATTATTCGTAGAAAAAAATCTTCTATTTTTTCTAACTGTAATGACTAGAAGTGATACTGATAATAATGATCCACATAAAAGGGCCACATATCCTAATATCATCATACTTACGTGCATTATTAACCACTCGGACTGAAGAGCGGGTACTAATATTGTGGATTCGTGTATTTCAGTTAAAAGACCTGAGGTAGCAAAGCCCTGGGAAAAAATAGCACTTGGACTAATTATTGTGTTTAGAAGATTTTTATCTTTTTTGAAATATGGAACGATATAAATAAAAGAAAAACTCCACGAAAGGAAGATTAACGATTCATATAAATCACTTAGTGGAAAATGTTTTGAATAAATCCAACGAGAAATTAATAATCCTGTTATACACAAAAAGATCATTATCATGCCCTTTTGGGATGAATCATATAGTTTTACGATTTCATCAACAAAAAAGGTTATCAAATGAATTGTAATTAGAATTGAAACAGTCGAAAAAGAAATATGAGTTAATATATGCTCTAAAGTTGAAAATATCATAAAAAAAAGTTCCTTAATTATAAAATCGAAATCGGAAATTGAATTCATTATTATTCATTATAGGATCTATTTTATTTTTTTAGGAGATGACATGCCATGCCGCCACTCGGACTCGAACCGAGATGCTCTAGCACTGCTTCCTAAGAGCAGCGTGTCTACCAATTTCACCATAGCGGCTTGTCTTGACCCCATAATAGCCTATGAATAAGAAATCGTCTAGATTTAAGAATTCTATTGGGTGCAATATTTTCTAGAAAAGATTCAAATCGATGAATAAAAATTTGTTCAAATATGTACTTGAAGGTTCATTGTTTTAGTTTAGGGTTTTCGTTTCATTGTGGATTTTAGACTCTTCTCCACTGGAACTCTTGTAAAACCAGCAAGTCTTACTATGAATTAAGCCCCCCCCAAAAAAAACATTTTTTAATTTACCGTTTTTGATTTATTTGATTTTCATTTAAAAAAGTACAACCCAAAAAGAAGTTTTATTAATGAACAAAAAAATATTTTAGATTTTTCAAAATTCACACATATTTATCCAGAATATTTTCATTAAGTGTTTTTGCGTGAATTGATGGCGAGAGCTATATGGGCTCTATATAAGAATTTATATAAAATCCAAAAGTAAGAAAGTTGTACAAAAAAGAAAATATTATAGTACAAATAGGTTGATGGGAAAAAGAAGACTCCCGTCCTGGAAAGAAAATATACTAAAATATAAATCGAGTATCTTGTCTTTTTTTGTTAAAAAACTTTGTTTGAATTCGGTCAAAGTAAACAGAAGAATTCCATTTCCTATTGATTAATTCACCAGGAAATGGAATTGGGGAATTTTATTTTTGAAACGGAAGGGTTCCATTTTTGGATCAGGTCGATTTATATTGTTCTAAGGTTTCCGCTTTATTTCTTAATAACTTATTTTTTGATTTTATTTGTTTGTCGCACAAAAAAACTTTTTGAAGTCCCGGTAGAAAGAGATTTCCCTAAAGAAAATGCTTTTAACGCCGCCCAATAGCCTTTCCTTTTCCAAAAATTTTTACGAATACGCTTTTTTGATGCAGAAGTACGTTTTTTTGGAACTGCCATTTTAATAAAAATTAAGAGATTACTCATTGGTATAGCTGGATGTGAAAGACATCTATTGTTCAAAAAAAATCTGCGCTTTTCTAGATAATTTTTTTCTAAAATTCTAAAAAGAATGGACTATGAACGATATGGTAAAATCGCATAAAATTTTTCTAAAAAAAAAGAAGAATATTTTGAGTAACTTGTCCAAATTTGACTTGAATTTTCAAATTAGAAGGAGACTCATAATTAATCTTTGTCTTTCATATGATTTGACCAATTGGAACTTCTTGATTTGAATATTTGAAATATTTAGAAGAAATTCAGAAAGAATAAGTAAAAAGAAATAAAAATGAAAAAATTCTATATTTTTATATTTAAGTTAGTGCATATTTTCATTTTTTTATTGACTCCTTTCAAAAGAAGTAAAATCCGATAAATCGGAAAGAATTAATATTAATTACGAATTTAAATTTTCTTATGCAACAAACATATCAATATGGGTGGATTTTACCTTTCGTTCCACTTCCAGTTCCTATGTTAATAGGAGTGGGACTTCTTCTTTTTCCGACAGCAACAAAAAATCTTCGTCGTCTGTGGGCTTTTCCAAGTATTTTATTGTTAAGTATAGTCATGATTTTTTCAACTAATTTGTCTATTCAGCAAATAAATAGCAGTTCTATCCACCAATATGTATGGTCTTGGACACTCGATAATGATTTTTCTTTAGAATTCGGCTGCTTGATCGATCCACTTACTTCTATTATGGCAATGTTAATCACTACTGTTGGAATCATGGTTCTTATTTATAGTGATAATTATATGGCTCACGATCAAGGATACTTGAGATTTTTTGCTTATATGAGTTTTTTCAGTACTTCCATGTTGGGATTAGTTACTAGTTCAAATTTGATACAAATTTATTTTTTTTGGGAATTGGTTGGAATGTGTTCCTATCTATTAATAGGTTTTTGGTT